CGCTTATCTCTTCCTTTTCGTTGAAGAACCCGAGCAGAAGGCAGCAGCAATAACTGGTTTGATTATGGGCCAGCTCGTGAGGTTCATGTCGATCTATAATAGGCCTCTGTATCTACTATTGTGGACACCTCATATACTAGCTGTACTATTTCTACCGTATCTTTTGCTTTATTTCGCAGCCGACAATTGGGACTATACTATCACTACAAGTACCAGAAGGAATTTCCTCATTTTCCTGAATACTTTCATTTTTCAATTAGCCAACCAGATCCTTTTACCAAATTCAACGTCAGCCAGATTAGTCAATGTTTATATGTTTCGATCCAACAACAAGATGTTATTTGTAACAAGTAGTTTTGTTGGTTGGTTAATTGGTTACATTTGTTTCCTTTTAGTCACGAAAAGATTATTGGACTGGATACGGATCTATCTTTTGAGTAGATCTAAGAAGGAACTTGTGTCAGCATTGGATAAGTACATTTATAAGTACCTTGGGGCAAAATTTCAGGTCCGTTTTTCACACTTTCAGTACCGTGTGTCAGAATTGAATAAGTACATTAAGTCAGAATTGAATAAATACAAAAAGAAGATTTATCAGTACCTTGTTAGGTCCCTTGGGGAAGAATTTGAATTCCTTATGCGAAGCTTTCAGTGGGTTGTGTCAGAAATTCAGTACTTGCTGTTAATAAACTTGAGGAGAAACACGGGTCGGTTCGTGAATATTTTCTTATTTGTTACCTGTGCCTACTATTTAGGCAGAATACCTTTATTCATTTTTTCACATCCACTGACAAACATCCAAGCCCCACAACTGCAACCAAATTGGTTAGCCAGACAAGGCCGAGAAGCTGACACTTACTGGGAGGAAGAGGAAGAGGAAAAGGAAGAGGAAAAGAAAGAGGAAAAGAAAGAGGAGATTGCACGAAAAAAAGTGCTATTCAAAGAAGAAATTCCTCCCACGCGTTGGGGAGCGGATCTGGATGAAGAAAAAGATCAAAAAGCACCCATAGTGGTGGAAGCCATTTTAGCGGCCGATTTTTTTCAGTTTCAATGGACTCGTCCAGTACGATACATAAGCAATCAACACTTTTTTGGGGCTGTAAGAAAGGAAGCTTCACAATATTTTTTTGATACATGCCGAAGTGATGGAAAAAAAAGAATATCTTTTACAAATCCTCCTAGTTTTTCTAGTTTTAAGGAACTGACGAAAGGGATGATATCTTCGTCCACAGTAGAAAGACTCTCCTTTGATAAACTAGACAAAGATTGGCTTTATAAGAACAAACAAAGACAAAACAACTTAAATAACGAGTTTATAAAGAGAATTGCGGCTCTAGACACGGGATTTCTTTTTCTAGATATACTCGACAAAAGGACTCGGGTTTGTATTGAGAAAATGAACGAAACCTGCCTCTGCCTACCAAAAAAGTATGATCCTTTGTTGAATGGGCCCTCTCGTGGAAGAATCAAAAAGTTTAGAAAAGTAATCGAGGATCCCGAAGAAAAGGAGAAAAGCAAAGAAAAGGAGAAAAGCAAAGAAAAGGAGAAAAGCGAAGAAAAGGAGAAAAGCGAAGAAAAGGAGAAAAGCGAAGAAAAGGAGAAAAGCGAAGAAAAGGCACCGAAAAGCAAAGAACAGGAGAAAAGGGAAGAAGAGGCACGTCTACGCGAAGAAGCACGTCTACGCGAAGAAGCACGTCTACGCGAAGAAGCACGTCTACGCGAAGAAAGGGCACTTCTTCAATTGGGTGAATTTCGTGAAAAAGCCTACAATGTAATTAAATCTCGTAAATCTAGTGGAAGAAAAAAGAATGCAATGCAATCTCGTCGAAGAAAAAAAAATGGAACTACAAAATCTCGTGAAAGAATCGACGATGAACCTACAGAATCGCAACTTAAGCAAATCCTTGCTCTAAATCAAATTCATGAGACCCTTTTGCCAGGTTTCATTTTCGAGTCCCCAAAATTTGAAGAGAGAATGTTCGCGATACTAAAAAGTAAAACACTAAAACTAAGAGCAGAAGGAAAATTATATTATAATCCTTTGGCAAAATTTTTTTCTAAGCCTTGGGAAAAAGGGGGGGGAGGCATTGATTGGAACCAGCGAAAACTAAAAAAGCTACAGCAACTAAAGACTTATAAAGTGGGAGAAAGTGTGGGACGAGCGCACATCCGTCAACGTGTCCCTCGCTGGTCATACGTATTACTCCGCGGGGTCGCATACGACCTGGGCGAACCCTTTGTGACCGAGCGGGGAGAGACTGATTGCTTTGATATTATATCAGCACAATTCAAATATGAAATTATTTTGAATCAGGATACTCAAAATTTACTTATCAAAAATCTTTCTAAAGATAGAAATAAGATTGATCCGGAGATTGCTAAAGAGATTAATGAGAAGGTTGAGAAGGATTTGATCAAGAGTGGGGGAGACCCTTATAGTATTGACTTTGAGAAAAGCCTTGCTCATGTTCACGTTGGCAGCCTCATCACCAATATCGAGTGGAAAGGCGAGACTAAGGACGTGTGGAGGACCTCCTTGAGAGCGGTGCGCAACCAATTTTGGCATCAGGATGACATCAAAGGTATTTCGCGCGTCCTAAAGCGTAAAAACGGAGTTGTTCTAAGACAGATTGAAATGTTTCCGCATTCCCCTCTTTTTTGGGGCTTCTTAAAAAGTACACTGGCTCGTTCTTTTAGGGTACTGAAACCCCTTGTTTTGAAAATGCAAAATTTGCTGCATAGGTTTGGAATCAAAAAAGGGGACCTTTTCACTCTTAAGGGACCTAAGAAAGAACAGACAAAAAGGAAGACAAAAAGGAAGACAAAAAGGAAGATAGACGAAAAAAAAAGCAAAGCATTGAAAGAACGGAAAAAATTGAAAAGAATAAAAAAAGAGAAACTCGACCTAGACCCCGACGAAGAGCTGTTCCGGATGGATGGAATAGATGCATGGAATGAGCTTTATTGTGGGCTAGGAATAAGAGGTATCATATTACTTTTGAACTCCTATTTTAGGAGATATATTGCATTGCCTTTAGTGATAATAGCTAAAAATATTGGTCGTATCTTATTTTTGCAGCAGCCCGAGTGGGCTGAGGATAGAAAGGACTGGGAAAACGAGATTCATCTTTTATGCAACGATGACGGTTTTGCTATAGGCGTCATATCCATCAGCAACTTTCCGGAGGAGTGGTGGGACTACGGTCTTCAGGTCAAAGTTTTATGGCCTTTAGAGTTGAAACCTTGGCACACAGCGGATGAGAGACAAAGGAGAACCAACAATTATGCTTTTATAAGGTCTTTCTGGGGACTAGCTGACTATCCTTGGGGTAGTGCCCGACCCAACCGTTCCTTTTCCATTTTTTGGGGGCCCATTTTTAACGAACTAGGCAAAAAAAGTCAAAGATTAGCAGAAGAAAAATTGGAAGGGAGCGCCTTTCGCCTTATAAGAAGCGTTTTCAACCAAAAAATAAAGCAAAATTTTGTTAGAGTTCTAGGAAACCTAAAAGAAAGCATAAAACGGTTTAAAGAAAGCATAAAACGGTTTAAAGAAAGGGTTCTAGTTCTAAAAAGCACAATTTTGAAAATAATAAAAGAAAATACAAGATTGAAAGGGATAGGAGTAGATGAATCGAGTGAAACTCAAAAAGAAAAAGATTCTATAATCAGCAATGAGATAATTCATGAATCATTTAGTCAAATTCGATCTACAGCTTCTACAAATTCAGAAGAAAAAATACAAAATCTGATTAATAGAACAAGCACAATCAAAAATCAAATAGAAAGAATTACAAAAGAAAAAAAAAAATTAACTCCAGGACTAAATAATAGTCCTAACAACAAAAAGCAAAATAATAATGTAGAATCGCCAAAAAATTTTTTGAAAATAGTAAAAAGAAGAACTGTTCGATTAATAAGTAAATGGAATTATTTTCAAAAAATTTTCATTGAAAAAATATACAAAATATACCTAGATATCTTTCTATGTATCATTAAGATTTCTAGAATCCATTTAACAAAAAAATTTTTTGAGAAAGACATTTCCAATACTGAAACAAATCAAAAAGGAATTACCTTTAGTTCGACTATAAAAAATATAAATAAGCGGAAGTCCCAGATTGTTCCGAAATTTGCTTCCTTGCCAAATTTATCTTCCCTGTCACAAGCATATGTATTTTACAAATTATCACAAACCCTAGTTAGTGATAAGTTAAGATCTGTTCTTCAATATCGCGGAACGTCTTTTTTTCTTAAGACTGCAATAAAGGATTCTTTTGAAAGACAGGGAATATTTCATTCCGAATTAAAGCATAAGAAACTTCGAAATTTTGGAACGAATCCATGGAAAAACTGGTTAAGAGGTCAGTCTCAATACAATTTATCTAAGGTTCATTGGGAGCAAGTAGGCGCACAAACCTGGCGAAATACAGTCAACCGACGCCATACGCCTCAAAATAACGATTTAAATAAAGAAGATTCATATGAAAAAGACCCATTACTTCATTCCAAAAAACAAGATGATTCTGAAGTATATTCAGTAGTAAGAAATCAAAAAACTAAGTTTAAGAAAAACTATAAATATGATCTTTTAGCATATAAATACATTTCTTCTGAAACTAAGAAGGACTCCTCTATTTCGAAATTGCCATTACAAGTAAATAAGAGCCAAGAGATCGACTTATTTGATATACCAGAGGAGATTGTTTTCAAGACTTATTTCAAGGATTGTATACTAGACAAGAAGTTTCTAGACAAGCTTTATCGAGACAATACTTATCTACACAATTATCTAGACAATACTTATGTAGACAAGGATTATCACAAGGATTATCTAGACAAGAGTTTTCTAGACAAGGTTTATTTCAAGGATTCTCTAGACCAGCTTTATCTAGAAAAGGATTATTACAAGGATTATCTAGATAAGGTTTATCTAGACAAGAATTCTCTAGACAATTATCTAGACAAGGTTTATATGTCTCTGAAAAAAATGCGAAAGAAAAAACCTGAAAGAAAATATATGGACTTTGATTGGAAGTTTTTCGAAAAATATCTAGTCAATTTGGAGGCTGGGAAAAAGATCGACCCTAACCATAATACAAATACTAAGATTGAGACTAAGAATTCTAAAATAATTGAGAATGAGAATTCTGAAATAATTGAGAATGAGAATTCTGAAATAATTGAGAATGAGAATAGAGGTCTTATTTATGATATCGTTCCAAAAATGCTCTTGGATCCAGAAATCGAAAAGGATCCAGAAATCGAAAAGGATCCAGAACTCAAAGAAAATCCAGAAATCAAAGAAGACAAAAAAAGCTTTTTTAATTGGATGGGAATGAATGAAGAAATCTTAAAGGCACCCAGAGCGAATTCGAATGAGGAAGATTCGAATCAGGAAGATTGGTTCTTCCCAGAATTTCTGCTACGTAAGAGGACATATCAAATGAACCCGTGGCTTAGACCTATGAAGTTACTTCTTTTAAATTTCAAAGGAAAAGAAGAAGAAGAAGAAGAAGAAGAAGAAGTTAGTCAAGGAAAAGCAACTAAAGGAAAAGCAAATGTTAGTCAAGGAAAAGCAACTAAAGGAAAAGCAAATGTTAGTCAAGGAAAAGCAAATGTTAGTCAAGGAAAAGCAACTAAAGGAAAAGCAACTAAAGGAAAAGCAAATGTTAGTCAAAACATCGAAGACATCGACATCGAAGACATCCAAGAAGTTATTAGAGAAGATTATGAAAAAGGGTTCAGTAAAAAAAAAACACAATACCGAAGTGACTCGCCGAGGCTAGTAGATTTCGTTGACCTTCAAGCGAAGTATTTGGGTTTTAGCATCCACACCGAGCGGCTAGTTGAGGAGGATCTGCTCGAGCGGCTGAGCTTAATGCAGCTGGTGGGTAACACAAAAGGGCGTTTACAAAGGAAACGAAGGCTTTTAGCCTATTTGAAAATGGGAGATCTGCCGCTAGACAAAATTGTCAGTCATTATTCGAAGGAGTCTACTCTGTTTAGCTGGGCAGAATTTGGTTTGATGAAGTTCCAACCCCTATTAACTTCGTCTATAAAAGATCTGGAAGAATTTCTTATGTATCAAGCCATAGGTATTTCATTAGTTCATAAGAGTAAGCAACAAACTAATCAAAGATACGGAAAACAAAAAGATGTTGATAAGGATCATTTTGATTTGCTTGTTCCTGAAATGATTTTATCGTCTAGACGGCGTAGAGAATTGAGAATTCTCAATTCTTTAAATTTCAATTTAAAGAATAGGAATGATGTGGATAGAAATCGAGTATTTTGCAAGGAGAACAACATAAAAAGCTGGGGTCAATTTTTGGATGAAAGTAAACACCTTGATAGAGATAAAAATGAATTAATTAAACTCAAGTTCTTTCTTTGGCCTAATTTTCGATTAGAAGATTTAGCTTGTATGAATCGCTATTGGTTTGATACCAATAATGGCAGCCGTTTCAGTATGTTAAGGATCTATATGTATCCACGATTCAAAATTCGGTGATGGTATATTTTTCCTATATATTCTGTACCATATATGTTATATGCAAGCAACCAGATGCACATTTGCCCTGTCTTACATCATAGGATACTGTGATACTAAGTTAATGACAAATTAATTAGATCTAGAAATAAATCAACAGAATCTTCGTACTAAAAAACTATTCGCTTTTGTGAGTGTAAAAATGTACCATCCTTTTGAATCACTATCCGAATCAAATTCAAAATTGCTTAATTGATAAACTCAGGCAAAATAATGCCAGAAATTCCGATTGTTGTGTATACTACATTCAAATTTCTGGCATTCTTCTTACGGATCAATAAAATTCATATCTGTCAAAAGGGGAGGGAAAAATTCTTTTATGGTAAAAAATTCATTCATTTCAATTATTTCGCAAGAGGAAAACAAAGAAAACAGAGGGTCTGTTGAATTTCAAGTAGTCAGTTTCACCAATAAGATACAGAGACTTACTTCCCATTTGCAATTGCACAAAAAAGACTATTTATCTGAGAGAGGTCTGCGTAAAATTCTGGGAAAACGTCAACGGCTGCTGGCTTATTTGTCAAAAAAAACTAGAGTACATTATAAAGAATTAAAAGAAAAAATCGACCAGTTGGAGAAAAAAAAAACTAGAGTACATTATAAAGAATTCAAAGAATTCATCGACCAGTTGGAGAAAAAAACTCGTTAATTTGAAGAGTCATTTTGACTTTGATTCGCTTAAATTTTGATGAACTTCTTTTCGCTTTCAGCAATTCATGGAAGAATGAATCAGGAAAAAACCTATGACTGTACCAGCTACAAGAAAAGACCTCATGATAGTCAATATGGGACCTCACCACCCATCAATGCATGGTGTTCTTCGACTCATTGTTACTCTAGATGGTGAAGATGTTATTGACTGTGAACCAATATTGGGTTATTTACACAGAGGGATGGAAAAAATTGCAGAAAACCGAACAATTCTACAATATTTGCCTTATGTAACACGTTGGGATTATTTAGCTACTATGTTCACAGAAGCAATAACTGTAAATGCACCGGAACAGTTAGGCAATATTCAAGTACCTAAAAGGGCCAGCTATATCAGAGTCATTATGTTGGAGTTAAGTCGTATAGCTTCGCATTTGTTATGGCTTGGCCCTTTTATGGCAGATATTGGCGCACAGACCCCCTTCTTCTATATTTTTCGAGAAAGAGAATTGATATATGACCTATTCGAAGCTGCCACCGGTATGCGAATGATGCATAATTATTTTCGTATCGGAGGAGTCGCTGCTGATTTACCTCATGGCTGGATAGATAAATGTTTGGATTTTTGCGATTATTTTTTAACAGCGATTTCTGAATATCAAAAGCTTATTACACGGAATCCTATTTTTTTAGAACGGGTTGAAGGAGTCGGCATTATTGGCGAAGAGGAAGCAATAAATTGGGGTTTGTCGGGACCAATGCTACGAGCTTCTGGAATACAATGGGATCTTCGTAAAGTTGATCATTATGAGTGTTACGACGAATTCGATTGGGAAGTCCAATGGCAAAAAGAGGGAGATTCATTAGCTCGTTATTTAGTACGAATCGGTGAAATGACAGAATCTATCAAAATTATTCAACAGGCTCTCGAAGGAATTCCGGGGGGTCCCTATGAGAATTTAGAAATCCGACGCTTTGATAGAGTAAGGGATCCCGGATGGAATAATTTTGACTATCGATTCATTAGTAAAAAGCCTTCTCCGACTTTTGAATTGTCGAAGCAAGAACTTTATGTCAGAGTCGAAGCGCCAAAAGGAGAATTGGGCATTTTTCTGATAGGAGATAAGAGTGTTTTTCCTTGGCGATGGAAAATTCGCCCACCCGGTTTTATCAATTTGCAAATTCTTCCTCAGTTAGTTAAAAGAATGAAATTGGCCGATATTATGACGATATTAGGTAGTATAGATATCATTATGGGAGAAGTTGATCGTTAAAATGATAATTGATACAAGAGAAGTACAAGCTATCAATTCTTTTTCTAGATTGGAATCCTTAAAAGAGCTCTATGGGATCATATGGATGCTTGTCCCGATTTTGACTCCTGCACTAGGAATCACAATAGGTGTACTAGTAATTGTTTGGTTAGAAAGAGAAATATCTGCAGGGATACAACAACGTATTGGCCCTGAATACGCCGGACCTTTGGGAATTCTTCAAGCTCTAGCAGATGGTACAAAATTACTTTTCAAAGAGAATCTTCTTCCATCTAGAGGAGATACTCGTTTATTCAGTATCGGACCATCCATAGCAGTCATATCAATTTTACTAAGTTATTTAGTAATTCCTTTTGGTTATCACCTTGTTCTATCCGATCTCAGTATCGGTGTTTTTTTATGGATTGCTATTTCAAGTATTGCCCCCGTCGGCCTTCTTATGTCAGGATATGGCTCAAATAATAAATATTCCTTTTTAGGTGGTCTACGAGCTGCTGCTCAATCAATTAGTTATGAAATACCATTAACCCTATGTGTGTTATCAATATCTCTACGTGTGATTCGTTAAGACACAAAATCCCCCCTATCTCTTTTCTTTCTAGGACGGAAGTGTCATGAGTTGAATATCTATTTTCATTTTTGATTCATCATTCGAGGGTTGATGAACTAAACCAGATAGTTATATGAGTGAAAGAAACGGCTTAGAAATTTGCAGTAAAAGTATTGAGTCTCATTTCCTATGTACAAGAATTAAGTACAAGTCAATATAAGCATTAGAGGCTGTTTACCCCAAGATTGGTTGATTAGTCATCATGGCTTGAAGCGGGTTCAAAAGATCAACCGTATGGGGTTTTTACTATCGATTAGCGTACGTATTACCCTAACGTGGATTGACAAAAATGAGTGGATAGTTAGGAACACCAAGATACACAAAGGATTCGTAATAGGGATTATGTAAGTTATTCAACAGTCTTTTTCTGCGCATAAAAGGAATTCAAATTGGGGCTTAAAATTGGTAGAAATGATTAAGGAGTACTCCTCACGATTCCGATCCAGAGTATGCTTCTATCCACCGATTAAGTAAATAACTATCAAGAACGAAGTAATCCTTTAACTTTGTTTAAAGTCCCCTTTTTTGAGAAAGGAGAATAGGAACGAAAAAAAAGAAAATAGAAAGAGTGGATGGAATTGCACTAGAAAGAGCGAGATCTTTGTCTAGTTGTTTTTCGTACTTGAAAACACTAGGTTGAAATATCTATTGATATTGCTACAAGAAACATTTTATTCAAGGATTAAGTTATTACTCAACAAAGAAAAATTCAAATTATTAAAAGATAAGATCAATTCAGAAGCACTCTTTTTATTAGAAATATAGCAGACAGAATTCCATTGTCTAATTGGGGACCTTACGATAGATTTTGCCTCTATCTATCCTACAAACATATCCAAATAAATAATAGCGAACGGGTCCTTCGATTTATTTGTGACCTTCGAGGAGCCGTATGAGATGAAAATCTCATGTACG